TTCAATGCATAGATTTTGGAGTATCGGTTGTAGTTTATAATCTTGTTATTTATCGTTTCGCGAGTATCGGTTGTAGTTTATAATCTTGTTATTTATCGTTTCGCGGCTCACGGCGTAGGGTTAATGAATAATATACAATAATAGATATATTATATAATATAAATATATTGTTTAGTCATATTTTACACTTAATACGTCTATGATATTTAACGTACTTTCTGTACATCTTATAATTTTATAAGATAAAAGAAATATACATCATTAATATTAATTTCTCTTAGTATATATTTATAATATTGAAATTTATTATCTCTAGTTTATATAACAGTATAATAATATGAAATAAATTTATACATACCTTGTGCATATCCTTATATTATTATATATTATAAATAATTATTATTTACGGTAAACATACAATAAAATATTAATAAGAAAACTTTTAATTTTCATAATAGTCTACAATATTATACTATTTGAAAGTATTAGTATAATCAAAATTAGGNACTATACTGTAAAATATTCCAATAAAACCGTTGTTTTGTGTGTGTGGGAGGTAATCATCTCAATGGTGTTTCTTTTTGGGTTTTAGTTTTGTCTAGTGTGGTTTAATGTGAATTTCTTGTGTCTAAGGTTTACTTTTATGTTGGTATCAGTAGTTTGATTTCTTGTCTTCACATTTTCTTTGGGGTTTATAAAAATTTACATGTAAGTGAGGAGCGTGGTGTGCTGGTTCTGGTCTGGGTTGGCTAGAAATGTTAGTGAGATTATACGCAGTATTTAATATTAAAAATCAATATTTTGGATTTAGTTTTATCATATTTAGTTGGTTANATTCGTGCCAGCATCCGCGGTTATACGTAAAGCTAAAACAAAGATTTTAGGTTAAAGGATGAAATATAAAGTTAAATAGTTTTTAATGATATTATTAATGTAATAAGTTAGGGGTAAAATCTTTATTTTTAATAATTTCATGAGATGTTATTTTTTATGGGTCATATAGGTTAATATGTTTAGACTAGGATTAGATACCCTATTATTTATAATCATCAATTGTTTACCTGGGTAGTAATATTAAATTTGTTGGTTTTGAAACCTAAAGAGTTTGGCGGTGCCCTATTCCAATTAGAGGAATTTGCCTCTTAATTGACAGTCCGCGTTGAACCTTTTCTTGTTTTTGTTTACATTTTGTATACCGTTGTTCGTCAGAATATTTTAAAAGATGATTAATTTTTCTTAATATTAAAAAATTTGATGTCAGATTCAAGGTGCAGATTATAAATAAGTGTAGGTGGATTACAATAAAAGTTTATTTAAATGGAGTGTATGTTTAAACACATATTTGAAGGTGGATTTAATTGTAATAAAATTAATTATATTTGTGTGAAATAAGGCACTAGGGTATGCACACATCGCCCGTCGCTCCTCGTTTGATACATAAGATGAGATAAGTCGTAACATAGTAGATGTACTGGAAAGTGTATCTAGAATTATTTATCGAAGTATAGCTTATGTGAGTTAAGCATTTCATTTACACTGAAAAGGAATCTGTGCAATTCAGTTTATTTTGATAATGGTTTGCTATATTAATTAATATGTTTATTAATAACATTATTGATATTAAAATATTATTGTTTCTAGTATTATAAAGAAAGATTTGAATATATGTTTACAGTTACAGATATGGGTTTTTGAAATAGTTGGTTTAAAAGCTAATTTTTTAATAGTAATAATATAATTATGTACCTTTTGTATCAGGGTTTTACAATTTTATGTAAGAATTTAAGTTTCCCGAAGTATTTCTGATCTATTATAATATAGAGTTCAGCGTGATATAGTTATCTTTAATATTGTGATTGTAACGAAAAGTTAATCGTAGAATAGGATATCGTGTTGTCAAGAATAAAATATAATTTTGTTACGTAGGTGAAGTTATACACCTGAAAGGTTTGTTCTTTGGTAAAAAGCTTTGCTGCGTCGGCTAATGGTTGAGGGATAATCTTCAATTATGATTTTAAAAATGTTTCGTTTTGATCAAATTAGGATTTGAAGCTTCCTTAATCTAAAATGGCGTTCTAGCATGTTTAAATTGATAGAATAATTAGTAATTTATATAAAATTTTAAGTTGTATATTAGACTGTTAATAATAATTAAGTATTGATTTTTCTAATAATGTAAGAAATAGTATAATTAATGTTTGTAATAGTTTTTATAAATAAATAAAAGTTGTAAAAGGAATTCGGCAAGAGTTTTTCCGCCTGTTTACCAAAAACATGGCCTTTTGTGTTAATATGATAGGTCCGGCCTGCCCACTGATTTATTGTTAAATGGCCGCGGTATATTAACCGTGCAGATGTAGCATAGTAATTTGTCTTTTAATTGAAGGCTGGAATGAAAGGTTTTACGAGATAAACGCTGTCTCTTATAAATATTTGTAATTTAACTTTTTAGTGAAAAGGCTTAAGGTTAAAATGTTTCTGGATGACAATAAGACCCTATAGATCTTAAATATATTATGGAAATTTTTATTTTAGATGTGTAGATTGCTAATTTTGTAAGTATTTTAGTTGGGGCGACATGAAGAAACAAAAATCTCTTTGTGGAAAATTACATTTATATATGTAATGCCAATTAATTGATCCTAAATTTTAGATTATAAGATTAAGTTACCTTAGGGATAACAGCGTAATCTTTTTTAAGAGTTCAAATCGACAAAAAGGGTTGCAACCTCGATGTTGGATTAAGATTTCCTTAAAAATTGGTGTAGCAGCTGAAATAGGGAAGGTCTGTTCGACCTTTAAATTCTTACATGATCTGAGTTCAAACCGGCGTGAGCCAGGTTGGTTTATATCCACAGATACTTATATTTCTTCTTAGTACAAAAAGGACCAGTAGGAGCAAATAATATTATTATTGAAAAAATATAAATTAACTAATTTGGGCATAAAAAGTGCAACATAATATAGAATCTTGTTAATGTAAATATTAATTTACAGTTAGTGTTGATAAGTATTATATTATTTATATACAGTTTAAGTTTATTATTAGTTATTGTTTTTGTTATGGTTGGAGTTGCTTTTTTAACTTTAATGGAGCGTAAAGTTTTTGGGTATATACAAATTCGAAAGGGGCCCAATAAAGTAGGTGTTTGCGGGATCCTCCAACCATTAGCCGATGCAGCAAAGCTTTTTACCAAAGAACAAACCTTTCCGCTTCATTCTAACTATTTGCCTTATTATTTTAGACCTGTATTTACTTTATTTTTGTCTCTTATTGTTTGGATGGTTGTGCCTTATTCTGTAAATATAATTAATTTTAGTTGAGGGCATTATATTTTTTTATGTTGCATTAGTCTGGGAGTCTATACTGTTTTATGTGCAGGGTGATCTTCCAATTCTAAATATGCTCTTCTAGGCGGCTTGCGTGCTGTGGCGCAAACAATTTCTTATGAGGTTAGTCTTGCTTTAATTTTAATATCTCTTATTTTTTTGATTGGTAGCTTTAATTTTGTGGATTTTACTTTATATCAAAAATATGTTTGATTTATTTTAATAAGCTTTCCTTTATGTCTTTGCTGGTTGGCTAGATGTTTAGCAGAGACTAATCGTACTCCTTTTGATTTTGCTGAGGGTGAGTCTGAGTTAGTGTCAGGTTTTAATGTTGAGTATAGAAGTGGCGGCTTTGCTTTAATTTTTCTGGGTGAGTATGCGAGAATTTTATTTATAAGTATGTTATTTGTAGTTCTTTTTTTGGGAGCCGCCCCCACTAGAGTGATATTTTATATCAAATTAGTATTTATTTCTTTTGTTTTTGTTTGAGTCCGTGGTACACAACCACGATATCGTTATGATAAATTAATGTATTTAGCCTGGAAAAGATTTTTACCGGTATCTTTGAATTATTTAATTTTTTTTTCTTGGACTTAAAACAATGTGTATTAGTGCTTAATCGAATCTTTTTTAGAAAAACTATTAATTGAATTGAACAATTATTTTGTGTTTTCAAAACACAGACTTATCTTTAGTTAAACAGTTAGGATAAAAGTTTATCTCATCAGTAATTGGTTATAGGAGCTATAAAGTAATAGGAAAAATATAATATTGTTAGGAATTGTCCTGTAAAAATGTAGGGCTCTTCTACCGGTCGTGCGCCGATTCAGGTTAATAGAATCAAAATTGTTACTAGTGTCCAAAATATGATTTGATTAATAGGGTAAAATTGTATTCCACGAAACTTGCTCTTATGATAGAATGGTAAGATTACTAAAATTGCAATGGATATGATAAGGGCTATTACTCCTCCTAATTTATTAGGAATTGATCGTAGAATTGCATATGCAAATAGGAAGTATCATTCTGGCTGAATATGAATAGGGGTAATTAAAGGATTTGCGGGAATAAAATTGTCGGGGTCCCCTAGTGCGTAAGGTCTATTTAAAGTTAAAATTGTTAGTAATATTAATATAGTTACGAAACCTAAAATGTCTTTAAATGAGAAGTAAGGGTGAAATGGAATTTTATCTACATCTCTAGGAATTCCTAGAGGGTTGTTGGATCCTGTTTGATGTAAAAACAATAGATGAATTATAGTTATCCCCGCAATAATGAAAGGTAAAAGAAAATGAAAAGTAAAAAATCGAGTTAGGGTAGCGTTATTTACGGCGAATCCTCCTCAAACTCATTGTACAAGGTCTGTTCCAATTAAAGGGATTGCTGATAGTAGATTTGTAATTACTGTAGCCCCCCAGAACGATATTTGCCCTCATGGTAGTACATAACCAACAAAGGCTGTACCTATAACCAAAAATAATAGGAGTACTCCAATTAATCAAGTGTGAGTCATTAGGTAAGATCCATAATATATCCCACGCCCTACGTGAAGATAGAGACAGATAAAAAAGAAAGATGCCCCGTTTGCGTGTAAAGTTCGAAGTAGTCAACCGTAGTTGACATCTCGACAGATATGGGCTACGCTGGAAAAGGCAGTTTCAATATTGGCTGTGAAGTGTATAGCTAGGAACAGTCCGGTCAAGATTTGGATGATTAGGCAGAGGCCTAGTAGAGATCCAAAATTTCATCATGCCGAGATGTTAATAGGTGTGGGTAAATCTACTAAAGCTCTGTTTGTAATTTTTAGTAATGGATGGGTTTTTCGTAATGGTCCTGACATTTGTGTTAGATTATACTAGTTTTCGTAATGGTCCTTGATGGATTTTTGTTACTTTTACTGCAACAATTAATGTTAAAAATAAATATATAATTAAAATGATTGTAATAGGCATAATTTCGAAGGAATAAAATTTTGAAATGGAATCGTGGGTAATGTCATTTATTTTTATTTGAGTTAGACAAGATTCTCTGTTATAAATTTTTGTTGGGAGAAGTAAATAATCTATTTGTGAGATTAGTAAGCCCCCTATGATAATTATAAATGTTGTTGTAATTAATAGTTTTGGTGAAATATTAAATATTTCATTTGTAGCTAGTCTGGCTACATAGATAAATAGAACTAGTAAGCCCCCTAGAAAAATTAAAAATAGAATATAAGAGAATCAAAAGGATATATAAAGAGTTCCTGTGTAAATTGCAACTAAAGTAGTTTGAAGTATAAGGATTAACCCCATGGCGATGGGGTGGTTTACTGAAATCATGATGATGTTTATTATTATTCTTATTAAGGATAGAGAGTATAGAAGTATATTCAGAGGGTATTTTAATTAAAATACTAGCTTTGGAAGTTAGTGATGGCATGGAGGCTGCTCTCTCTGATGTTTAAAAATTTTAATAGATTATTCTTGGTTTACAAGACCAAAGTTTTAGCATAAACTATAAAAACTAATGGATTTTTTAGTGGAGATTTTTTTGGTAGTAGGAGCTGGGATTATTGTTAGAGGTATGTTTGTTTTTGTGTCTTATCGGATACATCTTTTGGCTGTTTTATTTAGTTTGGAGTATATTGTTTTAGGTTTTTTATTTCTGATTAGATTTCTTTTATCTCTCTTTAATTCGGAGGTGTATTTTAGATTGTTTTTTTTTACTTTAGCCGTTTGTGAGGGTGCTTTAGGGTTGTCTATTTTGGTATCTTTGGTTCGTTCTCATGGTGATGATTATTTTATATCTTTTACTTCTTTTCTGAATGCTAAAATTTTTATTTATAATCGGATTTTTAATCCCTCTCTTTTACAGAAAAAAGTTGTGAAATTTGGTTCAGTCAGTATTTTTTATTATGTTTTTTCTTTTTTTATTTAATTTTTGTGGTACACAAAGATGAGGTCAGTTAGGGTATATATGAGGTGTAGATACTCTTTCAGGTAGATTAATTATATTGTCGTTTTGAATTTGTTCTTTGATAATTATAGCTAGTTATGGAATCTTGAGGGATATATTTAATTTCCAGGTTTTTATTTTTTTAATCATTTCTTTGTTATTGTTTTTGTGCATGACTTTTGGTAGAAGAAATATGCTTTTGTTTTACATTTCTTTTGAGGCTAGATTGATTCCTACATTATTGCTAATTATTGGATGGGGGTATCAGCCTGAGCGACTTCAGGCTGGTATATATTTATTGTTTTACACGTTATTTGCTTCTTTACCTTTATTGGTGGGTATTTTTGTAATTTATAAGCAAGAGGCCAGTCTTAGATTTTTGTTATTAAATTTTTCTTTGAATTTTAGTTTTGTTCATTTATTATGATATTTTAGTATGGTTATAGCTTTTTTGGTTAAAATACCTATATACACTTTGCATTTATGATTACCTAAGGCCCATGTTGAGGCCCCCGTGGCTGGTTCTATAATTTTGGCGGGTGTTTTTCTTAAATTAGGGGGTTATGGATTACTACGTGTTCTGCCTTTTATAGTTAAATTAGGAACGGTTATTAATATGTTATGGATTACTATTAGTTTATTTGGCGGGGTTTTGGTGAGACTAATGTGCTTACGTCAAAGTGATTTGAAGTCTTTAATTGCTTACTCTTCTGTTGCTCATATAGGTATTGTCATATCTGGAATGATAAATATAACTTTTTGAGGTTTAGAAAGTTGTCTTGCTTTAATAATCGGTCATGGTCTTTGTTCTAGAGGAATATTTTCTTTAGCTAATATTTGCTATGAACGATTAGGTAGTCGTAGACTTCTTGTGAATAAGGGTTTGTTGAGATTTATACCAACTATAGCGTTGTGATGATTTTTGTTAAGATCATCATACATGGCGGCTCCCCCTTCATTATATTTGGCGGGTGAAATTGGGCTTATAAATAGTATTATTTTTTGAGGTACTGGTAGTGTATGTGGTCTTGCATTATTATCTTTTTTAAGTGCAGGCTATACTTTATATTTATTTTCTGTTAGTCTACATGGTCATTTTTTTTTTGGTGCTTATTGTTGTTGTTCTGGAAATTTACGAGAATACTTGATGTTAAGTTTACATTGACTTCCTTTAAATTATTTAATTTTAGGGGTTGATTTTTGTATTTATTGAATTTAAGTATTTAATTAGTCTATTGAGGACGTTAGTTTGTGGGGCTAGAGGAATACTGGGAGTATATTAAATCAATGCTTTGGAAGTTTAATATTTGTTATATTAGATGTATATTTCTTTTATTATTATCTTTTTTAATTTTTGTAGTTGGACTTAGTTTTCTTTTGGTGGATAGTGTTATTTTTATTGTATGGGAATTGTTTTTAACAAGATCACTCTCGTGGTACATAACCTTTTTATTTGATAGAATGTCTTTAATACTTTTGAGATTTGTTATATTTATCTCTTCGATAGTAGTGTTGTATAGAAGTGAATACATGTCGCTAGACTATAACATTGATCGTTTTATCCTATTGGTTTTGATATTTGTCTTTTCTATATGTATACTTATTGTTAGACCTAATTTAATTAGAATTTTGTTGGGATGAGATGGACTGGGTCTGGTATCTTATTGTTTGGTTATTTATTATCAGAGCCTAAAGTCGTATAATGCGGGAATGTTAACAGCTCCCTCTAATCGTGTTGGAGACGTGGCCATTCTTTTGAGAATTGCTTGAATACTAAATTTTGGTAGATGAAATTATATCTTTTATGTAGATTATATAAGAAGACATTGCGATATATTTGTGATTTCGGGATTAGTTTTGCTTGCGGGAATAACTAAGAGTGCACAAATCCCCTTTTCCGCCTGACTTCCTGCTGCAATGGCAGCTCCTACGCCCGTCTCCTCATTAGTTCATTCTTCAACCCTTGTAACTGCTGGTGTATATTTATTGATTCGTTTTAGACCTATTATTAGTGGTAGTTATTTTTGGTATGTATTGCTTTACTTAGCTGTTCTTACTATATTTATAGCTGGGTTGGCTGCTAATTTTGAGTTTGATTTAAAAAAAATTATTGCTTTGTCTACATTAAGTCAACTGGGTGTAATAATGAGAATTTTAAGAATAGGGTATCCTCTACTTTCTTTTTTTCATTTATTGACGCACGCAATATTTAAATCTCTTCTATTTTTGTGTGCGGGATCTGTGATTCATAGAGCTGAGGATTGACAGGATATTCGCTGTATAGGAGCTATTAGAAAATTTATACCTTTAACTAGTTCTTGTTTCAATATTGCGAATTTAGCTTTATGTGGTATACCTTTCCTGGCGGGGTTTTATTATAAGGATTTAATTTTAGAAGTACTGGAAATGAGATCTTCAAATGTTTTTATTTTTATTTTGTATTTTGTGGCAACAGGATTAACAGTTTGTTATTCATTTCGATTGGTATTTTATTCTATAAGAGGGGATTTTAATATAAAAAGATATTTTTGCGTAAGTGATGAAAGAGAAAATATGAGCTTGTCTATGACTTTTTTAATAATTATAGCCGTGGTGGTAGGTAGAGTGATAAGTTGATTAATATTTACTAAATTTGAATTAATTTGTTTACCATTTTATTTAAAGGGGTTAACTTTGTTTGTGTGCATTGTGGGTGTTTGATTAGGCCTGGAGCTTAGTGTTTTAAAATTGAATAGTGTAAGTTTAACCTATAATTGAAATTTCGTATTTTCTTTTATAGGCTCGATATGATTTTTGCCTATTTTATCGACTCATTTAATTTATTCTTTACCTTTAAGGGGGGCGGCAGAGTACATTAAGAGTATGGACCAAGGTTGAATGGAGTACTTGGCTGCTCAGGGTTTATATTCAAGTTTGTGTAGTATTTCACGATATTATTGAACATACCAGAATAATAGTATTAAAATTTATTTAATAACCTTCTTTTTATGAACTATACTTATTTTTTTTATTATAATTTAAGGTATTTACATAGCTTATGTCAAAGCACGGTATTGAAGATACCAGGAAAATATGAAGTATTTGTAAATAAGTGAAATGACTGAATATAAAGTGCAAGATTGTAAACCTTGTCATGGGTGTAGAATCCTTTCACTAAAAGTTTATTTAAGGACAGAATCTGTAATCTTTACTATGAAAAAGTAATGTGTTATTTACACTACATAGATGAGAATACTTAACGGAATTTAACCGCTATAATAAAAAGTTAGCAGCTTTTATTAGAACTACAGTCTTCTTTAATAAAAGATATTATCTTAATGATATCATTAACAGTGATATTCCTCTGTAGTTTGGATTTTATTAAAAGCGAGGGTGACAAGTCACCTGTGGCTTAGGTCGAAACTAAGGGCGAAAACGCTTCACACTTAAAATAAAGCTAACTAATATTAGTACTTTTTGAATGCAACCCAAATGTTATTGTTAACTATAGCTCCCGTTAGAATGTTGTAGTACTTATTCTGCTCAGGTTAGTGATCCTTGATTTCATTCATGATATAGGCCCACTAAAAGAATTAATACAAATAAGGCTCTGATAATAAATCAGGATGTTATAGTGGTTTTTTCTCCAATAATTACTATGGGAAGTAAGAGTGTAATTTCTACATCAAAGATTAAAAAAATGGCGGCAATTAGGAAGAAGCGGAGGGAAAAGGGAATTCGAGCTGATCCTTTGGGATCAAAACCACATTCAAAGGGGGATCTTTTTTCTCGATCATTGTGTGTTTTCTTTGATAGAATTGTTGCAAGAAGTATAATGATTATAACTAACCCTATAATTAGCAGCGCGTTTCTAATAACTAAATTAATTATCTTGTCTAAGATTTATTAGTCTTTTTGATTGGAAGTCAAATATACATGTATATATTTACAAGATACTAGCTTCCTCATCAGTAGATGGAGATGTAAAGAAATAGCCAAACTACATCTACAAAGTGTCAATATCAAGCTGCTGCCTCGAAACCAAAGTGATGTTGTGCGGAGAAGTGGCATGAGGAGTGTCGAAATAAACAAGTTGCCAAAAAGGCTGTTCCAATAAGAACGTGTAGGCCGTGAAATCCAGTTGCTACGAAAAAAGTTGATCCGTACACAGCATCTGCAATAGTGAAGGGGACTTCTCTATATTCAAAAGCTTGAAGGGATCTAAAATAAATACCCAAAAAAATAGTGAAGATAAGTCCCTGTAAAGCTTGGGTGTGGTTGTTTTCTATAAGACTGTGGTGTGCTCAGGTGACGGAGACTCCTGACGTTAGTAAAATTGTTGTATTTAATAAAGGAACTTGAAATGGGTTGAATGGTATAATACCAGCAGGTGGTCAAGAACATCCTAAACTTGGTGTTGGAGATAGGCTTCTGTGAAAGAATGCTCAGAAGAAGGAAATAAAAAAGATTAACTCGGAAATAATAAATAAAATTATGCCTCAACGAAGTCCGGCGACGACGGGCGATGTGTGCAATCCTTGGAAAGTTCTTTCGCGAGAAACGTCTCGTCATCATTGGATTATTGTTAGTAAAATAGTAGCTAGGCCAATTATGAATAATGAAATATTATATTGGTGAAATCACTTAGTTAATCCTGCTGTTATAGTTAAGGCACCTAGGGCCCCTGTTAAGGGTCAGGGACTTCGTTCTACTAAATGGTAAGGGTGATTTATTAACATTAGTTAACTTCTCTTGAATATAAGGTACTCAGGACGGCGAATACATATGATTGAATTATAGCTACTGCTGTTTCTAGGAGTAATAGAAAAATTTGAGCTACTAATAATGTAAATAATAAAATTGTAGATAGAGAGCTTCCTGTTCTTCCTAGTAAGGTCAGTAATAAATGGCCGGCAATTATATTAGCTGCCAGCCGGACGGCCAGGGTACCTGGTCGAATAATATTTCTGATTGTTTCAATACAAACTATAAATGGCATGAGAATAGATGGAGTTCCTTGGGGAACTAAATGGGCAAATATGTGTTGAGTGTTATTAATTCATCCATATATTATAAAACTTAGTCATAACGGAAAGGCTAAAGCTAGGGTTAGTGTTAAGTGTCTAGTTCTAGTAAAAATGTGTGGAAATAAACCTAGTAAATTATTAAAGATAATTAATGAGAAAAGTGAAATAAATAGTAAGGATCTGCCGGGGTGCCCGGCTGGACCTATTAAGGTTTTAAATTCTTTGTGTAAGGTAAATGTTAAGATATTTCATAAAATTATTGTTCGGTTAGGCAAAAGTCAAAAACTAAAAGGAATAAATAGTAACCCTAAGAAGGTTCTTAATCAATTAAGATTTAAACCTGAAATGGAAGTAGAAGGGTCGAATACAGAAAATAAATTAGTTATCATTTTCAGTTTATTGGTTTAACAATAATCTTAACTCTTTTTTTTCTCGATTGTCTAATTAATGTTATATTGAAGTAGTTTAAAATTATGAATATGATGTAGATGATCGAGAATAAGAAAAAAAGAAGCAGTCAATTTAGTGGTGATATTTGGGGAATAAGAAAATATTAATTTTTAATAATTTAAGATTGACATCCTTACGTTATACTTTAACTAATTTTCTATCACTAGAAGTATAACGTAACTATACTATTTAATGGTTTAAGAGACCACTACTAACATTTCAGCCATCTGGTGATACTTCTCTTATTTCTTGAATCCAGTTGATAAATTGAGGTGTAGATACTCTTTCAATTACAATGGGTATGAATCTGTGGTTCGCCCCACAAATTTCTGAGCATTGTCCAAAGAATAAGCCAGGCCGGTTAATAAGAAAGCTTGTTTGATTCAATCGTCCGGGGACAGCATCCACCTTTACCCCTAAGGCTGGAACCGTCCACGAATGTAGGACGTCAGCTGCTCTAACTAGTATTCGGACTTGGGTGTTTACAGGTAATACTGTTCGGGAATCTACATCAAGTAGTCGAAATCCGTTATTTTCCAAATTTTTGGTTTGAATTATATAAGAGTCAAATTCTACATTTATAAAATCTGAGTATTCATATCTTCAGTATCATTGATGGCCGATGGTTTTTAGTGTTAGGGCAGGCTCTCTAACCTCATCTAAGAGGTATAATAATCGTAGAGAAGGTATTGCCACAAAAATTAAAATGATTGCGGGTACAATAGTTCAGATGATTTCAATTATCTGTCCCTCCAGTAAAAAACGATTGGTGTAAGTGTCAAAGATAAGTCTTATTATGGTGTAACCAACAAGAGTTGTTACTAAAATGATGATTAATATAGTATGATCATGAAAGAAAATTAATTGTTCTATAAGAGGAGATGCGCTGTCTTGCAGACCTAATTGAGCTCATGTTGCCATTTTACTAAATAAAATAGTAATTTTATATTCAGAGCTTAAATCTGATGCACTTTTCTGCCAAATTAGTTAATCGGAAATTAATGGTAATTCATCATATCTGTGGTCTGCCGGTGGTAGTGCATGAGCTCATTCAAGTGAGCTATTTATATTAAGAGAAAATAGAGCAGGCCGTCTGCATACTAGTGCTTCTCACACAATGATTACTATTAGTCCGACTCCAATAAGAGAGATAGTTGAACCTAACGAGGAAATGACGTTTCAGGCTGTATAGGCATCCGGGTAATCTGAATACCGCCGTGGTATTCCTCTTAAACCGAGAAAGTGTTGCGGAAAAAAGGTTAAATTCACTCCTAAGAACATAACAGCGAATTGCAATTTCAACCACTTGTTGTTCATAGTCACTCCTGAGAATAACGGAAATCATTGGATAATACCACCTATAATAGCAAATACTGCACCTATGGAAAGGACGTAATGAAAGTGGGCAACTACGTAGTAAGTGTCATGTAGGATAATATCAATTGATGAGTTTGCAAGTACGACTCCGGTTAATCCACCTACAGTGAATAGAAACACGAATCCTAATGCCCATAAAAGTGAGGGGGCGCAATCAATTTGTATTCCATGTAAGGTGGCGAGCCAGCTGAAAATTTTAATACCTGTTGGAACTGCAATAATTATAGTTGCAGCTGTAAAATATGCGCGAGTATCTACATCTATTCCTACTGTAAATATGTGATGAGCTCATACAACGAACCCTAGTAAACCAATGGCTAGTATAGCATAAATTATACCTAAATTACCAAATGCTTCTTTTTTCCCGCTCTCCTGGCTAATGATGTGTGAAATAATACCAAATCCCGGTAGAATTAAAATGTAAACTTCAGGATGGCCGAAGAATCAGAATAGGTGTTGATAGAGAATAGGATCTCCCCCCCCAGCAGGGTCAAAAAATGAAGTATTTAAGTTTCGGTCTGTTAGTAGTATAGTAATAGCTCCCGCTAAAACCGGTAAAGATAGAAGTAGTAAGATTGCGGTNATAAATACTGATCAGACGAAAAGGGGTATTCGGTCTAGTGTTATTCCCCTGGGCCGTATATTAATTACTGTTGTAATGAAGTTTGCTGCTCCTAAGATTGAGGAGGCCCCAGCTAAATGCAGCGAAAAAATAGATAAATTTACGGCCCCGCCGGCATGAGCAATTCCTGCAGATAGGGGAGGGTAAACCGTTCAACCAGTTCCAGCCCCATTTTTTACAATACTACCTCTTAAAAGCAGTAAAAGAGAGGGCGGCAATAGTCAGAATCTTATGTTGTTTAATCGTGGAAAAGCTATGTCCGGTGCTCCTAGTATCAAAGGTACTAATCAGTTACCAAAGCCGCCAATTATAATAGGCATTACTATAAAGAAGATTATAACGAAGGCATGAGCGGTAACGATAACATTATAAATTTGATCGTCCCCAATCAAACTTCCTGGTTGTCCTAGTTCAGTTCGGATAAGAACACTAAGAGATGTTCCTACTATCCCTGCTCAAACACCAAATAGTAAATATAAGGTTCCAATATCCTTATGATTTGTTGAAAATAATCATCGTCGCGATGACGACAACTTTGGTAGAGGCATGAGTGAGAAACGAGGCTCATATGGTGTATGAAGTACAACACATAAGACTGCAATTCTTAAGAAGTAAATTATCTATGTTTACTAGGGCCTTAAGATTTAAAAGGCAATAACTTTTATTGACAGCTTTGAAGGCTATTAGTTTAATTAACTTAAAATCTTAAAGCCGTGTAATTTTTATAGAATGGGAAATGAGGGCCAGGAAAAAAGGGAAGACCTAGTGCGGATGTAATTCTTAAAAATGTAATTGTGAATTTTGGTGCTGATTTTTTTTGGTGAAGATGAGTAAATCACATTTTTGTAGAGTTTAGAATCGTTAGCCCTAAGTGAATTATTCGAATATAATAAAATAAGGTAATCAACGTGGACATAATTATGATGTAAGTGATTACATAATGACTGGTTAGTATCAATGCTTGGATTGTCAGCCACTTCGGCATAAATCCTAGAAAAGGTGGTAATCCGCCCAAAGAAAGAAAATTGACTGTAATTATATTTTGGCTTGTTTTGTTTAATTCGATTGAATCGTAAATTTGGTTGATATGCGAGATTTCAGTGTTCATAAAATAAACTACTACTGCTAGGGATATAATTACATAAGTGGTGTAATAGAATAATCAGAGTGATTCTCTGATTAATATAGATGACATAATTCAGGCTAGATGGTTAATTGATGAGAAGGCTATTAATTTTCGTAATATAGTCTGATTTAGTCCCCCTCATCCGCCAATCAGTGCAGATAAGATAATTCTTATGTTGATAAGTGGTATAGAGTTGATGTTAGTGTAGGATAGGATGGCTAGTGGGGCCAGCTTTTGTCACGTTATTAGGATGATATTGTTAGCTCAAGAGAGTCTTTCTGCTACGGAAGGTAATCAAAAGTGGAAGGGAGCCGCCCCCAATTTTAGTAGAATGGATGAATTGATTATGCAGGCGGCTTGCGTGCTGTATAGTAAAGAAGTTGTAAGTCTGAAAGAGTATAGCAGGTAGATTGCACCTAGAATTAGCACGACAGATCCTAGGGTTTGTGCTAGAAAGTACTTTAGGGATGCCTCTGTTGATCGTAGATCTGAACCGTTGCTTATTAAGGGAATGAAAGAAAGAAGATTGACTTCTAACCCTATTCATACCCCAAATCACGATGTAGATGAGACTGAGATTAAAGTACCTCCAATTAAAGTTCTTAAAAATAAGATTTTAGCAGGATTAATTAGCACTAAAAAAGAAGAGATTTAAGGCTCTTATAAATGGGATATGAACCCACTAGCTTATAATTAGCTTACTTTTTTATATGTAAGTGTTGATGAGCACGCTAGGTTTTGATCCTAGAAGGGAAGGTTCAGCTCCTTCACTTGTAAAATAGTAAAGGTATAAAATTGTTATACTTAATTTACTTTATCACTGTAATCCTTAAAAATCGGGCACATTACT